CTGGATTGAGACTTAGGTAAATGTTTTATTCATATATGTATTAAAAGAACATATCTAATTTAGCTCTTTCATGCCTATTCTAACTAGTTATTTTGGTTTTTTACTGGCTGCTTCAACTATAACCCCAGCTCTATTTATTGGTTTGAACAAGATACGACTTATTTGAAATGAATGAAATTCAATAAACAATTTACAAAAATCAAAATCAAAATCAAAGCCTCCCAGAATATTTTATTTCAGGTATTCTATGGTTCTCAATTGTAAATTCCCGGTCATTGAGATTCACGGATAATTCAGATTAATATTTAGGGATAGATCTTACCTCTCTTTTTATTCCCTAAAACAAATTGAAATGATTGAAGTTTTTCTATTTGGAATCGTCTTAGGTCTAATTCCTATTACTTTAACAGGATTATTTGTAACTGCATATTTACAATACAGGCGCGGTGATCAGTTGGACCTTTGATTGAGTAACATTTCTTTTTTTGATTGACCTCCTCCTTGTAGGAGGTCTAATTTAAGTTGCAATTAGACTTTGTTTTGTTAAGTTATTTCATTGTAATTCGACATAACATAAACGGAATCACGCTCTGTAGGATTTGAACCTACGACATCGGGTTTTGGAGACCCGCGTTCTACCGAACTGAACTAAGAGCGCTTTCTTATATCCTCTAACAGTAGATACGATTGTAAAGTGTAAAGAAAAGGATTTTTTTACCCCCGAGGGGTCTTGTATACATGTACATATAGTATGTACAAACGAAAGATTATGTCCAAAATTTCCCGATCTTACTCAATGAATCCCTCGTAACTGTCCATAGGAGAAAGAATAGGTAGGGATGACAGGATTTGAACCTGTGACATTTTGTACCCAAAACAAACGCGCTACCAAGCTGCGCTACATCCCTTTTAAAAATTGTTGTACAGTGTCATTGTATAAAATACATGTCTTGTTTTCCACATCCTTCTTTTTTGCTCTACCTATATAGATAGGTAGAGAATGTTCTTGTCATTTTTTTAGGGAGCGGCAAAATTGAATCTGCTGGGTCATTGTACATATGCATTTTAGTTAGTAATTCCTAATTCTAATTTTATTTCAAGCAAAAACAAATGATCTTGAACTAAAATATCAGGTTATCTATGATCGATGTATTAGAATATCGAACTAGGACTATATATGTATTACAATATACAATACAAATAAAGAATTAAAATAAATAAGAAAAAAAATAGAAAATAAAAGAAGAAGGAGGATTTTCAATGCGAGATATAAAAACATATCTCTCAACGGCACCTGTGCTAACCACTCTATGGTTTGGGTCTTTAGCAGGTCTATTGATAGAAATTAATCGTTTATTTCCGGATGCCTTGTCATTCCCCTTTTTTTCATCCTGATTGAATTATTGTATTGATCTGTGAAGAAATGAAGAAGATTTGAGATACAATTCTACATAACATGGCTCCAATTTTGCTTCCTTTTTCTTTCCTATCCTAAAAAAAAAGAAAGAGAAAGAGTGTATCGAACCTCAGTCAAAATATAGTGAATCTACGATAGAATTTGGGGGAAAAGAAATGGAAATGTGGATCCAGTCTAGGGGCGACGAAATTTTAACATAGAAAGAATAAAATACTGAGATTAGGATAGGAATAATTCATAGTTAGAAAAAATTGTATTAATTAATTATTACGATATTCTTAATATTCTTCTATTAATGAATATGACTCTTTTTCTTTATAGTTATAGTAATTCATAGTAATTCTATTTTAGATTATAGTACTCCGAAGTCATTCGAATTCTAATAATTCGAAAAAGAAAATATTTAAAAATTCCATTTCTAGTTAGTAACTTTTATTAATATAGTCTAGATATAGAATATAGATTCTTTTTTTTTTTTATTTTGATTTGTTCGGATCAAAAAGAAAATGAAGAGAGTTCTAAAGTGAAGTCGATCCAAAATGAAAAGGAGGTTCATGGCCAAGGGTAAAGATATCAGAATTATAGTGATTTTAGAATGTACCTGTTGTGTTCGAAAGGGTGTCAATAAAGAATCGCCGGGTATTTCTAGATATATTACTCAAAAGAATCGACACAATACACCCAATCGACTAGAATTTCGAAAATTTTGTCGCTATTGTCAAAAGTATACGATTCATGGGGAAATAAAGAAATAGGTGGAACGGAATGTGTGTGTGATTTTTCCAAGTAGCGGGAAGAGTAAGAGCTTTACATCTTAACATATATAATACAAACCAAATCCTATTTTGGTCGAATCTTAAATGAATAAGAAAAAAAGAGAATTCTATTTTATAGATTCTTTTATATAGAAGGAATAAACAAACAAGGAATAAGCAAACCATGGATAAATCCAAACAACCTTTTCGTAAATCCAAGCGATCTTTTCGTAGGCGTTTACCCCCAATTGGATCGGGGGATCGAATCGATTATAGAAACATGAGTTTAATTAGTCGATTTCTTAGTGAACAAGGAAAAATCTTATCTAGACGGACGAATAGGTTGACCTTGAAACAACAACGATTAATTACTCTTGCTATAAAACAAGCTCGTATTTTATCTTTGTTACCTTTTCGTAATAATGAGAAACAATTGGAGAGAGTGGAGTCGATCCCTAGAACTACTGGTCCTAGAATCAAAAATAAATAGATATACTCCTCAAAACTCCAATCGGAACTCAAGCTTATATTAATTTTTTGCTCGAAAAAACTAGAATCCAGATTTGATTCTTGTATTATAAAAAAGGAAAAATGGGAAAGAAATCTTTTTTTATTGAAAAATGTTCGTTTATTCCTACTACTCAAATCTTAATTTCTTTTTCTTCTATCTTCCCGGAGTCCTTTCTCCGGGAAATCCTGTTTCAATCATTCTTGTTTCATGTATAATAGATTCTATTAAGATTCTTTTATTCCTTTATTTGATTTGTATTTTTTTTTCTTTTTGATTGATGATTTTATTTGAAATAATATCAAAACAATTCTTATTTGATAGGGCTATTTGCGCAAGTATTTTACGATTCAGAAGCAATTGTCTCTTGTACAGATTGTTGATGAATAGGCTATAACTATAGAATAGCCTATCCTCACGAGTTACCGCATTTATCCGAGTGATCCACAAACGACGAAAATCTCTCTTTTTCCTGCTCCTATCTCGATGAGAGGAAACCAAAGCTCTCATTCTTTGTTGAGTAGTCGTTCGAGTAAGTCTTGAATGAGCCCCTATAAAGGTTGATGCAAATAAACGAATCTTTTTTCGACGTCTCCGAGCTGTATATCCTCGTTTAACTCTGGTCATTGAATCAAATGAAACTTTCTTGAATAACTAATTGATTTCTCTTCTTTCAGCCATCCTTTTCTTCCGGTCAATTAATAACAAAACGGATTCTTCCAATATATAAAATATAAATTCCAATGGCTTTTGCGACTATGACCTTCCCGACCACGATTTTTTCTTTCTTCAAGGTATCTCGCCTGGAAATAAGAAATTCGACTGCTACTAAAGAAAAAAGAATAGTGGGTTTCCTCGTTTCTATGGCAACTTCTAAAACGGTGAGGCCCTCTCTATACACCGGAGCCTCTTCTTTCATTTCATTTCATTTTATTGTGAACTTGTATAGTTCACACTCTTTGGCTCTACCCATCCATTTTTCAATTAGAATTCTTTTTTTAATTCTAATTAGAAAGTAATAGTCCTTTTCACAAAAAAAGCTATCCATACAGTGACGGCATTTAATTCTGAAAGTTCGCTAGGTAGCTGACCCTGTTAGTCCGTTTTTTCAAGAAAAGGAATAGGAGCATAACCTTTTTCCTCCGCTTAATGGATAACTATTTGTTACCAATGGAGAATTCCTTCTCATCTCAAACGGAGTGATTGGATTTGCACCAATAGAAACCATAAATTCATAACATAATTAAGTAGATGATAGATCTTCATTTTTATATACTAGTAAATGAAATGGTCGTCTTCCACTCTATCTATCCTAATTCATTGATAGTGGTCGTTGATACTTTTGCATTTCTTCAAACTCATCATAATCTGAACTGAACGAGTCGCACATACACCCTAGTACATGTTCCTCGACGCTGAGGACATCCTCGAAGAGCGGGAGATTTCGTGACATTTCTTATTGGCTGTCTTGCGTTTCTAATAAGTTGTTTAATGGTTGGCATGGCGTGTCTATAGAATCTCATTCTAGATAGAATAGAGCGGTTGGCTTAGATCGATCTTAACCTGATGGTTGATGATTATGAATGATTTCTATTCACACGGAAATTTCGAATTTTTAAACGGAATTCGTATATTTATATGGAATACCTAGTATTTTCATTTTCGATCGCTACAAGATCAACGATGCCATGAGTTTGGGCTTCTGTTGCTGACATAAAAACATCCCTTTCCATATCTTCGGATATAACCCATAAAGGGTTGCCCGTTCTTTGTACATAAACTTTTGTGAGAGTTTCGCGAAGCTTCAATAGTTCTTCTGCTTCCAGGATAAAATCCCCTGCTTGTGCCTCGTAAAAAGAACTAGCAGGTTGGTGAATCATAACCCTGATGATATTGATATAACATCATGAATGGTTCTTCTATCTATATATCGCACGATTGGGTTAAAGTAAGGGGTAATCAAAATAACAATAAAAAATAGAATTAAACAACCGTACGGGCATCTTTTGTACATTGCATACGGCTCTGCAATGGAATTTATTTTTTCGATAGAAGAAATTCTATCGAAAAGAAGAAAAAGAACCCATCCGATCCAAATCGTTAAATGATCCATTTACCACCCTTCCTTTCGTAGTAGTAAAAAAGATACTATGATGGTTCTGTTGCTTTATATGTTTATCTATTTATCTCATCTGTGGTTTAGCAATCCCAAAGTTTCTTTTTGATATGATTCAAGAAGGAGAAAATGATTTTTTCCATTTTTTTTACTCTTTCTCTCATAACATAAAAATAAGAAAGATACTTCTGGTGTGGAAGAATAATGGTTTGTGACGCTGAAATTGACTCTTGCTTGACACATAAAATCAACTTGGGAATAACCCTTCTTTCATACTACTATCTCGATACAAAATCTCATGTTAGAAAAAAAACACTAATGGTTTGTTCATATCGAACTCGGAGTGCCATGCTATTATTACTTATTCTTTATTTGATTCATATTCGATACAGCGAAGGCATAGTATTTTTTTCTCAAATAAAAAAACTCATTGGCGCCAAGCGTGAGGGAATGCTAGACGTTTGGTAATTTCTCCTCCAACCAGAATGAAAGATCCCATTGAAGCGGCTAATCCCATACATACTGTATGTACATCCGGTGACACAAATTGCATAGTATCATAAATGGCTATTCCTGGTATTACCCATCCGCCTGGAGAATTTATAAACAAATAAAGATCCCTAGTATCATCTTCTATGCTGAGATATACCATGAGACCAACAAGTTGATTCGATATCTCGCTATCAACCTCTTGACCTAAAAAAAGTAATCTTTCTCGATGAAGTCGGTTGATTAGGGCAAAATTGTATCCCTGAGGAACCGTACGTGCACCTTTGGATGCATACGGTTCGAAAGAATTGCGAAAAAAAAATCAATGTATTGATTCCAGTCCTATTTCTTTTTTTTTTTAACATGAGTTTTGCCCTCCTTCCCCTTCCCTATATTCTATAATGTAGAAAATCAAAAAGAATTTTATGAACTTATTGAACTAACTTCTCATTGATGTATTGTTTCATCGAAATTCAAATTACGATGTAATTTTCTTGTTCCTGAATGGACCCTTTCAATTCTTTTAGGTTCTTGTTCTACTCCGGGGGAAGATTTGCCCGAATTCCATTTGCGCATATAGGTCAAATGATTCCAGTACCACTTCTTTTTTTTTCAATTGTTTCATAACTTTCCCCAAAATATTCGATGTATTAATAATACTACTCCATTGGTAGGCAGTTTTATACTATACCTATAGTAAGTATAGTAATAGTCTATGATACAAGTGGTAATCGTGTAATCATCATATATTCTACATAATAGATTATATTAGAATATTCTATTTCATTATTAATTTCTATTGAATTATTAATGAATTTCATAATTTATTAATACTTTAATTCAATTTATATTTTATTTTTATATTCTTTATTTAATATTTCTTATTTATATTACTACATTTACACTCCCATTCTATTACTTTTACTCTTACCATTTCCAATTTGGTATTCTCTGAACGGAGCCTGGATACTTTATCAGTCCAAGTAAACCATCAATTATTTGAATTGATAATATTCATCCCCAATAGGAATTATTGTGCTTCACGCTCCGAATTATTGATTGTTCAATCAATACAAGATTGAATCTATATTTATTGGATTGGGCGAAATAGAGAATACTCGATCGGGGGAGATAATGGGGAAATACCATATGACCCATATGTCTGACAAGTCGCACTATACGTCAACCCAAGCTGCATCTTCCTCTCCAGGATTCCGAAAAGGTACTTTTGGAACACCAATGGGCATTAAGATAAAGAAAAAATGAAGTACTATACTTTACTTTAATATGGAAACGTAACAATGGGTTTTATTGTCTTCATCATTTTTTCTCTTTCTTTTTCTTTTCTATTTTTATATATTTTATATCTTATTTATATAAGATTAGTATTAGTAGTATTAGCATATTTCTATATTCTAAATTTCTATATTCTAAATTCTAATAGAATCTATTCTATATATTATAGAAAATAGAACTTAATATTATTAGATCTAATATTATTAGATAGATAGATTATTATCTAGATAGAATTAGAGTATATATTAAGTATATAGATTCTAATTTAGAATATTAGTATATACTTTATATATAGGAATATAGGACTGGAAGGTTCATAGAGGAAGACAGAATGAATAAAGAAAAATTGTAACGAACGGGATCGATCGGATCAGCCGATTGTTCGAATGATTTCGAATTATAAAAAGTATCTATGCAGCATTCTTTTTCCCTTAAAATCCTCCCATTGCGTATTGGTACTTATCGAGTATAGAATAAGATCTGTTTCTCTTTGTTCTTCTAAATAGAAATAAATAGAATTGTTCCCTTCTCTTTCTATTTTCAAATTCTTTCTATTCTATTTCATTAAAAATAAAAGAAGGGAATACAAATAAATATAAATCTTTTCCTATACAAAATCTACCGAACAGGTGAAATACACGGTCTAGTCTTTTCCAATGCGATAAAGTTACATAATGTCTATTTCTTTTTCAGAAAGGGGTATTTACATGGGTTTGCCTTGGTATCGTGTTCATACTGTTGTATTGAATGATCCCGGTCGATTACTTTCTGTCCATATAATGCATACAGCTCTAGTTTCTGGTTGGGCCGGCTCGATGGCTCTATATGAATTAGCGGTTTTTGATCCCTCTGACCCTGTTCTTGATCCAATGTGGAGACAAGGCATGTTCGTTATACCCTTCATGACTCGTTTAGGAATAACCAATTCGTGGGGGGGTTGGAGTATCTCGGGAGGAACTATAACGAATCCGGGCATTTGGAGTTATGAAGGCGTGGCAGGGGCACATATTTTGTTTTCTGGCTTGTGCTTCTTGGCAGCTATCTGGCATTGGGTGTATTGGGACCTAGAAATATTCTGTGATGAACGTACGGGAAAACCTTCTTTGGATTTGCCCAAGATCTTTGGAATTCATTTATTTCTCTCAGGAGTCGCTTGCTTTGGCTTTGGTGCATTTCATGTAACAGGCTTATATGGTCCTGGAATATGGGTGTCTGATCCTTATGGACTAACTGGAAAAGTACAATCTGTAAATCCAGCGTGGGGTGCGGAAGGTTTTGATCCTTTTGTTCCGGGGGGAATAGCTTCTCATCATATTGCAGCAGGTACATTGGGCATATTAGCGGGTTTATTTCATCTTAGTGTCCGTCCGCCTCAACGTCTATACAAAGGATTACGCATGGGTAATATTGAAACTGTGCTTTCCAGTAGTATTGCTGCTGTTTTTTTTGCAGCTTTCGTTGTTGCTGGAACTATGTGGTATGGTTCAGCAACTACCCCAATCGAATTATTTGGCCCCACTCGTTATCAGTGGGATCAGGGGTACTTCCAGCAAGAAATATATCGAAGGGTTGGGGCCGGACTAGCCGAAAATCTGAGCTTGTCAGAAGCTTGGTCTAAAATTCCCGAAAAATTAGCTTTTTACGATTACATTGGTAATAATCCGGCGAAAGGGGGATTATTCAGAGCAGGTTCAATGGATAACGGGGATGGAATAGCTGTTGGGTGGTTAGGGCACCCCATATTTAGAGATAAAGAAGGGCGCGAACTCTTTGTACGTCGTATGCCTACCTTTTTTGAAACATTTCCGGTAGTTTTGGTAGATGGAGACGGAATTGTAAGGGCCGATGTTCCTTTTAGAAGGGCAGAATCCAAGTATAGTGTTGAACAAGTAGGGGTAACTGTTGAATTCTATGGTGGCGAACTCAATGGAGTCATTTATAGCGATCCTGCTACTGTAAAAAAATATGCTAGACGTGCCCAATTAGGTGAAATTTTTGAATTAGACCGGGCTACTTTGAAATCTGATGGTGTTTTTCGTAGCAGTCCAAGGGGTTGGTTCACTTTTGGGCATGCTACGTTTGCTTTGCTCTTCTTTTTCGGACACATTTGGCACGGCGCCAGAACCTTGTTCAGAGATGTTTTTGCCGGTATTGATCCAGATTTGGATGCTCAAGTGGAATTTGGAGCATTCCAAAAACTTGGAGATCCAACTACAAGGAAACAAGTAGTCTGATACAAAATTCCTTTGCCATCTTTTGTCTCTATTTTTTTTATTTTATTCTAGTATTTAGAGTATAGAAATTTAGATTTCTATTCTATTTATATATAGTATTTAGCTATTTAGTATTTTTAATTTGTTAATTTCTATAATTAAGCTAGAATTTCTCTTTTCTATATTAATTGAATCTATTATCTATTTCATATTCAATATTTCCTAATATATTAATTGAATTATCTATTAATATAATTAGTAATCTAATATACTAATACTAAATAGATAAATAGATATAAATAGAATAATATATTCTATTAGACTATTAGAATAATATATAAAAATAGTTAGAAATAGAATAAGAATAATACAATATCAATATAGAAGAAATAGAATTAATAAGATATGACTATATCTATATTATATCTATATCATAGTATATATACATACTCTATAGATAGTAATAGTAAATTGTAAATCTCAATTTAGAATTTCTTTAGTAAATGATCCAAAATGAATAGGTGTGGAAGCTATAATTGTAAACCACGATCGAATCTATGGAAGCATTGGTTTATACATTCCTCTTAGTTTCAACTTTAGGGATAATTTTTTTCGCTATCTTTTTTCGAGAACCACCTAAAGTTCCAACTAAAAAAATGAAATGATTTTTCATTATTTCTATTGAAGTAATGAGCCCCATATTCATATTGGGGCTCATTACTTCAACTAGTCCCCATGTTCTTCGAAGGGATCTCTTAATTTTTGAGAGGGTTGCCCAAAAGCGGTATATAAGGCATACCCAGTAAAGCTTACAAGTAATCCGGATATGGAGATGGCGACTAGGGTTGCTGTTTCCATTTTTTCGATAATTTCAAGATCACAAAGGATCACGATAATGTCGTTTATTTACAACTACAACGGAATGGTATACAAAGTCAACATATTTCAACCCATGATGAAAGAGGATTTATGGCTACAAAAACCGTTGAGAGTAGTTCTAGTTCTAGATCTGGGCCAAGACGAACTGGCGTAGGGAGTTTATTGAAACCATTGAATTCGGAATATGGAAAAGTAGCTCCAGGGTGGGGGACTACACCACTTATGGGAGTTGCAATGGCTCTATTTGCAATATTTCTATCTATTATTTTAGAAATTTATAATTCATCTGTTTTACTGGATGGAATTTCAATTAATTAGTTCATAAAAACTAGGAAGTCCTAGTTTTTCAATCAAAAAATAGTATTTTACTTATACTTACTTAGTATTTTACTTATACTTACTTAATGCTTAAAATACTTAATACTTCAACTTAATATTACCTAAGACTTGGATTTCATTCTGGTAGTTCGATCGTGAAATTTATTTGTTTCGATATTTCATTTCCGGAATATGAGCGTGTGACTTGTTATAATTGATCCTATTGATAATACAGAGAATGAACCTGTCATCTCTATCAAGATGATTCTACCTCGTCAGATATTTATTCTAGTCTCTGGAGCACGGACTATATAGAATAGATCAAGAAAAGAAATATTTGAACTATGATTCATACCTATTATTCAGACCTCGCAACCGGATAAAAAAAAATGGGAATAGGTCTTTTCTAAATCAAACAATTTTTTCCTTCATACTTCTTTTGACCAAAAGAAACCTTTTTCTCTATATTTTGTTGAGTTATTACATTCATTGAAGAAGTGATGATCAAATGGTTTTTACTCAGAAAACCTTTGAGTTCAGCTTTGGCTTTCTTAAATCATCGTGGTTCTAGTATGAATCTGAGGTTTCAATTGATTCATAGGGTCTCAACAAGAGAATTCCTATCAAACAAAAAAAAGATAGGGAAGAGAAGATTCAAGAGGCCTGTCACGATTAACATAAAGAAAGATGGATGAGCCAACTTGAGATTGTATTTCTTGGCATTATCATCACAAAGAAGAGATTCCGGATTTTTCTTACTTCGTATCTTTGGGTCAAATCGAGTCAAGCGGCTAAGCCAAAAGAAGTTTGAAACTCTCTATTCCATATCCGTTGAACCCAGTATTTGTGTGTTTCGGCTTGAGCCGTACGAGATGAAATTCTCATATACGGCTCTCAGAGGGGGAGTCTTTCTTGGGTTACCTATCTCAATAAAGTATATGATTGGTTCGAGGAACGTCTCGAGATTCAAGCGATTGCAGATGATATAACTAGTAAATATGTTCCTCCTCATGTCAACATATTTTATTGTCTAGGGGGGATTACGCTTACTTGTTTTTTAGTACAAGTAGCTACGGGTTTTGCTATGACCTTTTACTATCGTCCAACTGTTACAGAGGCTTTTTCCTCTGTTCAATACATAATGACTGAGGCCAACTTTGGTTGGTTAATTCGATCAGTTCATCGATGGTCAGCAAGTATGATGGTTCTAATGATGATCTTGCACGTATTTCGTGTGTATCTTACAGGTGGGTTTAAAAAACCCCGCGAATTAACTTGGGTTACAGGGGTGGTTCTGGCTGTATTGACCGCATCTTTTGGCGTAACTGGTTATTCCTTACCTCGGGACCAAATTGGCTATTGGGCAGTCAAAATTGTAACAGGCGTGCCTGAAGCTATTCCTATAATAGGATCACCCTTGGTAGAATTATTACGTGGAAGTGCTAGTGTGGGCCAGTCCACTTTGACTCGTTTTTATAGTTTACATACTTTTGTATTGCCTCTTCTTACTGCCGTATTTATGTTAATGCACTTTCCAATGATACGTAAGCAAGGTATTTCGGGTCCTTTATAGAGAAGGCAGATCATAGATATTTGTAATTTATAATATCGGGGAGGAACAAGAGTCTTTCATTGCTACAAATATGGATTATTGAAAAATAAGGCATGTTATTTGGATACCTCTATTCAACTCTGAAGTATTGTTTCTTTGATACGAATCGAATAGTTGAAGTATATTTTCCTAAAAGAGGATGGATTATGGGAGTGTGTGACTTGAACTATTGATTGGTCCATGCAGATATATGATTTTATCCGCCACGTTGGAATTCACAACCTAACGTGTCTCCACATCCAACCATCACGTCAGTCCTTTTATGTAGCATAGGATATAGGCCGGTTTGCTTGAGGAGAATATTTTCTATGATCATACCCGAATCATGTCATGCATGAACAGGCTCCGTAAGATCCCTAGAATAGAATGATCCAATGTTCTATTTATTCCACTTTTTTTTTTCTTTTTCTTTTTTTTTAGTAATTTTCTTATAATTAATTGATAGTATTAATATGAAATATTAATTTGATAGTAATCTTATTAAGTTTTTTATAGTATGTAGATGCATTCATTTCCTCTGCATCGACACTGAATCTATGATACTATTGGAGTTAAATAAGGGATCTAAGGAAGAACGGGGGCTATACTTTATTAGTAACAAGTAAAAATTTTGTATTTTTGTATGTAATACAATCGAGATGTTGTGGGGATAAATACCAACCAAAAGACATGAGACAATCCAAAAAGCACTTGATCATGATCAAATTTGTAAGCCTACTTGGATATTGAGCATTTCCTTGTTGTCAGAACTGAATTCTTTGCAATGAATAATGAATCGTTGAAACTCGGGGAAATGGAATTTGATAAATCTTTTCTTACATAGAGTCATTCTACATTATATATGTAGATATGTATGAAATATAGATCTTCTATGGACCTATTTATGTTCTATGGATC